AATGATGAGCCTGACTAAAGGACTATCGTGATAGGATAAAACATGTAGCCAAAACTACCTTCATTACATCTAACAGAATTAAACCATCACCACCAAGCATCAAAAGCTGACGTGCACCATACACCAAGATGTAAAAAACAAATCTAAACGTAGAAAAGTAAGCTAATTCAAGCTAATGGGTTCATACCCCATAAATAGAGTAAACAACTCTCTTCTCTAATGCCCAGTAACTCAACCAAAATCCTCTTATTAACAACCTTAATAAGAGGTATATTAGTATCTGTATCCTCCAATTCATGACTTGGCGCATGAATAGGTCTGGAGATCAATCTAATATCATTTATCCCTCTAATATCTAACGTCAAAAATATGTACAATACAGAAGCCTCATTAAAGTATTTCATTGTACAAGTGCTTGCCTCAGCAACGCTACTATTCATAGTAGTGATAAAGACGTTAACAGAGGACTTATTCACCATAGAAGGAACCGCGTATACACCAATAATCATCTGTACCCCTCTCCTGCTAAAAAGTGGAGCCGCACCACTCCACTGATGATTCCCAGGAGTAATGGAAGGACTAAGATGAGAAAATTGCGCACTATTAATAACAGTTCAAAAAGCCGCACCACTAATACTAATATCGTATTTAATTGAAATCAATACTTTTACACTAAGAATTGTTTTACTATCAACAATTGTAGGATCAATCGGAGGATTAAATCAAACCTCAATACGAAAAATCCTAACATATTCATCCATTAATCACACTGGATGAATACTAACCGCGCTAGCCATCAGAGAAAACCTATGGGTAGTATACTTTATAATCTATTCAACATTAGCACTCACAGTAGTGTCAGCCATTAAACTCTCTGGAGTATCATTTATTAACCAAACTATAATAACAAACAAAGAGGCTGTACTTATAAAGTTTATAATATTCACATCACTACTATCCCTGGGTGGACTACCGCCATTCCTAGGATTCCTACCAAAATGAATTGTTATCCAAGCAATAGTTGCAAACAGCCTAGCCCCCCTAGCAACAATCGTAGTAGTAACATCACTAATCACCCTATACTACTACCTAAAAATCTCTTACTCAAGATTCATGATCTTAAACACAGAACCAAAATGGAATTTAAGATCTCATAAAAACAAAAAAACCAAAAACATTGCAGCATTATCCTTATCATCAATCTCCCTAATAGGAATAGTAGCAAGCACGATCCTAATCAACATTAACTAAATAAAGAAGGCCTTAAGTTAAATCAAACTAATAACCTTCAAAGCTATAAATAAAGGGCTCCCTTTAGGCCTTGGTAGGCATTATTCTCCCACCCCTATAGAATTGCATTCTATAATCACGAAACATGAATACAAGGCCACATTAAACATAGTGGAAAAGTAACGTAAATACCCCTAAATAGATTTACAGCCTATCGCCTACTTATTTATCTCAGCCACTCCACTAATCTTCACTCGATGATTCTTCTCAACTAATCACAAAGACATTGGAACTCTATACTTCGTATTCGGAGCCTGATCAGGAATGGTTGGAACTTCCTTAAGAATACTAATTCGAACAGAACTAGGACAACCAGGATCCCTAATTGGAGACGATCAAATCTATAACGTCATTGTCACAGCTCATGCCTTCGTCATAATTTTCTTCATAGTAATACCAATCATAATTGGTGGATTCGGAAATTGATTAGTACCACTAATGCTAGGAGCACCAGATATAGCATTCCCTCGAATAAACAACATAAGATTCTGACTACTACCACCATCCCTAACTCTTCTTCTCACTAGTAGAACCGTAGAAAGCGGTGCAGGGACAGGTTGAACCGTTTACCCCCCTCTAGCTAGAGGAATTGCACACGCTGGAGCATCTGTAGACTTAGCAATCTTCTCACTACATCTTGCAGGGGTATCATCCATCCTAGGAGCAGTAAACTTCATCTCAACAACTATCAACATAAAACCAAAAAGCATAAAACCTGAACGAATCCCGCTATTTGTATGATCAGTCGCTATCACAGCACTACTCCTATTACTATCACTACCAGTACTAGCAGGAGCCATCACCATACTACTAACCGATCGAAACCTAAACACATCCTTTTTCGATCCAGCAGGAGGTGGAGACCCAATTTTATACCAACACCTATTTTGATTCTTCGGACACCCTGAAGTGTATATTCTCATCCTACCAGGATTCGGTATAATCTCCCACATCATTTGCCACGAAAGAGGAAAAAAGGAAGCATTTGGAAACCTAGGAATAATCTTTGCCATGCTAGCAATTGGACTACTGGGCTTCGTAGTATGAGCACACCACATATTCACAGTAGGAATAGATGTAGACACACGAGCCTATTTTACATCCGCAACAATAATTATTGCTGTACCAACAGGAATTAAAATCTTCAGCTGACTCGCAACCCTATACGGAACCCGTATAACATACAGAGCCGCTTGCTTATGAGCCCTAGGATTCGTATTCCTATTTACAATGGGAGGTCTCACAGGAGTAGTACTAGCAAACTCATCAATCGATATTGTACTACACGATACATACTATGTAGTAGCACACTTCCACTACGTTCTATCCATAGGAGCAGTGTTCGCAATCATAGGAGGATTTGTTCAATGATTCCCACTATTTACCGGACTCACCATAAACCCAAAATGACTGAAAGCCCAATTCGCCGTTATATTCACAGGTGTAAACCTAACCTTCTTCCCACAACACTTTCTAGGACTAGCTGGCATACCCCGACGATACTCAGACTACCCAGACGCCTACACAACATGAAACATCATCTCATCAATAGGATCAACAATCTCATTTGTAAGAGTAATAATATTCCTTTTCATTATGTGAGAAAGAATTTCATCAAACCGACAAATCTTATTCCCGACACACACAAGAAATTCAGTAGAATGACTACAAAACCTCCCGCCGGCAGAGCACAGATACTCAGAACTACCAACCATTTCAACAACTAACTAATACTTAAATCTAACGTGGCAGATAAGTGCGGTGGATTTAAGCTCCACAAACAAAGTATTGAAACTTTCATTAGAACTAGAAATGGCAACATGGTTAAACTTAAGACTTCAAGACAGAGCGTCGCCTATCATAGAACAACTAATCTTCTTCCACGACCACGCCCTAATAATTATGCTAATAATTATCATAGCAGTAATATACACAATAATTAGAATTATCCAAAATAAACAAACCAGACGATTCATCCTAGAAGGACAGATACTCGAAACCATGTGAACCATCGCTCCCGCTATTATCCTAGTATTCATTGCAATACCCTCCCTACGACTACTATACCTAATAGATGAAGTACACAACCCCGCATTAACACTAAAGGCAGTAGGACACCAATGATACTGAAGATATGAGTACTCGGATTTCACAAAACTAGAATTCGACTCATATATAACACAAGACCAACAAGTAAACACATTCCGCCTTCTAGACACAGATAACCGAATTGTACTACCAATAAATTCACCAACCCGAGTAATCGTGACAGCAGCGGATGTCCTACATTCATGGACAGTCCCAAGACTAGGAGTAAAAACAGACGCAACACCAGGGCGACTAAATCAAGTAAGATTCTCAATCAACCGACCTGGTATTCTATACGGACAATGCTCAGAAATCTGTGGAGCAAACCACAGATTCATGCCAATCACAATTGAAAGAGTGTCAACAAATCAATTCATTAACTGAGTATCAAAAATAAATTCATCAGATGACTGAAAGCAAGTAATGGTCTCTTAAACCAGTTCATGATATCATAGCAAATATCTCTGATGAAAAGGATTAGTTAAACTACATAACATCAGAATGTCAAACTGAAATAATCAAAAAGATATCCTTTTATACCTCAAATAATACCTATAGAATGAACAATACTATACATCATGTTCCTAATAACATTCCTAATATTCAACATCATAAACTACTTTAACCAGTCACCAGACAAAAAAACTACAAACAAAGAAAACATTAGAACCAATAAAATAACCTGAAAATGATAAGAAACCTATTCTCAATCTTCGACCCAACAACACAAATCAGCAACCTGCCACTAAACTGAACAAGAACATTTATTGGCCTAATACTAATCCCAACAAGAATATGACTAATCCCATCACGCAACAGTATAATAATAAGAATCCTAATAAACAAACTACACCAAGAAATAAAAACAATTCTAAGAAAAGGAGAAAAAAATAAAGGAAATTCATTCATCCTAACATCACTATTCCTTATAATTCTAATAAATAACTTCCTAGGATTATTCCCATACATCTTCACTAGAACAAGCCACCTAACACTCACACTCACATTAGCCTTACCAATGTGAGTAAGATTTATATTATTTGGATGAATTAAAAACACAAATCACATATTCGAACACCTTGTACCACAAGGAACACCAACTATACTAATACCATTCATAGTTATTATTGAAACAATCAGAAACCTAATCCGACCAGGAACACTTGCAGTACGTCTAACCGCAAACATAATTGCAGGACACTTATTATTAACCCTACTAGGAAACAATGGACCCTCAATAAGACACACAATACTAACAGTACTAATCATCGCACAAATCCTACTACTAATCTTAGAAGCAGCAGTAGCAATCATCCAATCATACGTATTTGCAATCCTAAGAACACTATACTCTAGAGAAGTCAATTAATGTCAATACACGAAAACCACCCATTTCACATAGTAAATAAGAGACCCTGACCACTCACAGGAGCCATCGGAGCAATAGTAACACTAATAGGACTAATTAAATGATTCCACCAATACGATAATAGACTACTGGGAATTGGAACTATTATCACAATAATAACCATAATCCAATGATGACGAGATGTGACACGAGAGGGAACCTACCAAGGACTCCATACAAAAATAGTTACAAAGGGATTACGATGAGGAATAATCCTATTCATCGTATCAGAAATCCTATTCTTTGTATCATTCTTCTGAGCATTCTTTCACAGAAGACTATCACCAACAATTGAACTAGGATCAACCTGACCACCCACAGGGATCCAACCATTCAACCCAATACAAGTACCCCTACTAAATACAGCAATCCTGCTTGCCTCAGGTGTAACTGTAACATGAGCACACCACAGACTACTAGAAAACAATGCCACCCAAGCCACCCAGGGCTTATTCTTTACCGTACTACTAGGACTATACTTCACCGCACTACAAGCATATGAATATATCGAAGCACCATTCACAATCGCAGACTCAGCATATGGCTCAACCTTTTTCATGGCCACGGGATTCCACGGACTACACGTAATTATTGGAACAACATTCTTAATTACATGCCTATTACGCCAAACCACACTACACTTCTCATCAAATCATCACTTCGGATTTGAAGCAGCAGCATGATACTGACACTTTGTAGACGTAGTATGACTATTCCTATACATTTCAATCTACTGATGAGGTAGATAAAATTTATCTAATACAAAAAAGTATACTTGACTTCCAATCAAGAAATTTGTGAAAACAAGATAAATAATAATAATAAACATAACAATAGCGACACTAACAATAATTCTATCAACAGCCATCATAATACTCACAACACTAATCTCAAAAAAAAATAATGAGGACCGAGAAAAAAGATCCCCATTCGAATGCGGATTCGACCCAAAAAACTCCGCACGACTACCCTTCTCATCACGATTCTTCTTAATCGCAGTAATCTTCATAATCTTTGATGTAGAAATTGCACTACTACTTCCAATACCCATTACAATAATAACATCAAACATAAAATCATGAATAATCATCAGCCTAGTATTCCTACTAATCCTAATTATTGGACTATACCACGAATGAAACCAAGGATCCCTTGAATGAACAAACTAAATGGGACTATAGTTAATAATAACATTTGAGTTGCATTCAAAAAGTACTGCCAATAAGTAGTTAGCCTCAACCTAAGTGAGAAGCAAACTATTGCAATCAGTTTCGACCTGATGTTAGATAAGAAATTATCCACACTTTCACAATCAATTAACTGAAACCAAAAAGAGGTATATTATTGTTAATAATAAAAATGAATAAAAATTCCAGTTAAAGAAGCGACAGAAAAGTGTATGCTGCTAACTTATCACTATAGCGGTTAAAATCCGTTTACGCTTCTATTTATATAGTTTATAAAAACATTACACTTTCACTGTAAAAACAAAGGAAACTTTTATAAATAACACCACTTAAAGGCAAAATATACCTCATCAACATCTTCAATGTCGCGCTCTAAATCAATAAGCTATTCAAGTAATAAATAAGAACAAATAATAAAATAACTACCCACATAACAAAAAACCCCAAAAATACCCTTAAGCTATTATATTGAAATCACTGATTAACCCTACCAAGATTAAAAAGAACCCAATAAATACCCTGACCACCAAAATACTCTATCCACCCAGAATCAAAAACCCTTGTTGAACCATAGCCCACCTCCAACGGCCAAAAAGAGACACTATAAGTAGACAAAAAGGGCATATACCATATAGAGCCAGAAAACGAAGAAGAACCATATCAACATAAAGAAAACAAATTATCACCAAAAACAAAACCTGCTACCTCATAACCAATCCAACCACCAATAAAAACTACAAACAAAGTAAGAAACCTTAAATAATAAGGCAAACAAATCACAGAAGGAACAGGACAAATCAACCACATAAGAGAGCTACCACCAAAAATAGACATAATTAACAAACCAATCATACCACACACCATATTATAACTAGTCTCAGACATAGAACATGAAGAAACAAAATTAAAATCACCGCACAAAACAAAGTAAAACAAACGAAAAGAATAACACACTGTTAAACCTGTAGACAAAAATAACAATAAAAAACCAAACATATTAACATATCTCATACAAAACATCTCCAAAATAAAATCCTTTGAATAAAAACCAGACAAAAAGGGTATCCCACAAAGAGCAAAATTAGAAACCATCAAGCACGAAGAAGTAAAAGGTATACAAACTGATAGACCCCCCATAAAACGAATATCTTGAGAATCACCCATAGAATGAATAACACCACCAGCACACATAAACAATAAAGCCTTAAACAAAGCATGAGTCAACAAATGAAAGAAAGCTAAACCAGAAAGACCAATAGAAATTGTCATAATCATCAAACCCAACTGTCTCAAAGTAGATAGAGCAATAACCCTCCTCAAATCATACTCGAAATTAGCCCCCAGACCTGCCATAAACATAGTCAACCCTGAAACCAACAACAAAAAAATATTCAACCACAAACTAAAAGAAGGACTAAAACGAATCAACAAATAAACCCCAGCAGTAACCAAAGTAGAAGAATGAACCAAAGCAGACACTGGAGTTGGAGCAGCCATCGCCGCCGGCAACCAAGAAGAAAAAGGAATTTGGGCACTCCTAGTTATAGCCGCCAAAACAACAAGGAAAGAGATCAGCTCCATCTCAACAGAACCAGATAAAAACTCCAAATAATAAATAAAACTCCAACTACCAAAATTAATTATCCAAGCAATAACCATTAACAAAGCAACATCACCAATACGATTAGACAAAACAGTCAACATACCAGCACCATAAGACCTAATATTCTGATAATAAATCACCAACAAATAAGAAACCAACCCTAAACCATCCCAACCCAACAAAATACTAATTAAATTAGGACTAACAATCAAAAACATCATAGAAACAACAAACATTAGAACCAATAAAATAAACCGGAAAATATTAAGATCACCAAACATGTAATCGTCACTATAAAGAATAACCAAAGAAGAAATAATAAAAACAAACCCCATAAACAACAAAGACATCCAATCAAACAAGAACGTCATAATAACAGAACTCCCATTCAACGTAATAACATTCCAATCAACAAAATAAACTAAATCACTTATAATAAAATAAACACCTAGAAAACAGCAACATCAACCCAAAAAAAATAAGAATACAAATCTAACAAAACAAATAGACATAAACATAAACCCAAAATAAAAACTTATATCATCGGCACCACAAACCAATATTTTACTTAAACTATTTGGATATAATAAACATCTTAAAGCCCCAGCCCAATTAAACCCAGAAAACAGCAACATCAACCCTCAAAATAATAAAATTTAACGGAAACCAGTGCAAAAACAACAACAAGAACTCACGAACATAACCTAATGAACAAGTATAAAGACCAGAATAAACAGACCCATGCTGGCTATAAGAATATATATACAAAGTATAAGCAGCACTAAAAAAAGACAAAAAAACTAAAATAAACATAAGATACCAAGACCAAGAAACTAAACTACTCAACAAACCAATTTCACCAAGAAGATTAAGAGAAGGAGGAGCAGCCATATTACAGGCACTCAATAAAAATCACCACATAGCCATTCTAGGTATCAAATTTATTAAACCCCTATTAACCAAAAGACTTCGTCTACCAAAACGCTCATAAGAAATATTAGACAAACAAAAAAGACCTGAAGAACACAAACCATGAGCCACCATAAGTACATAAGATCTACAAACCCCCCAGTATCTCAACGTCATAATACCACCAATTACCATACTCATATGAGCTACAGAAGAATAAGCAATCAATGACCTCAAATCAGTCTGCCGCATACAAATCAAACTAACAACAAATCCACCAATCAAACTCAAAGAAATCCAAACAAAGCTAAAAACAAAACCAAACCTAAACAATAAGGGAAAAACACGAACAAGACCATACCCTCCAAGCTTCAATAAAACCCCCGCCAGAATCATAGAACCAGAAACAGGAGCCTCAACATGTGCCCTAGGAAGCCACAAATGCACCATAAATATCGGCATCCTAACCAGAAAGGCAAAAATCATACAAACATAAAATAAACCACCAGACAAAAATCCACTACCACCTAATAAAAACAAACACAAAGAACATAAAGAACTATAAACGAACAAAATACCAACCAATAAAGGAAGAGAGGCCAACAAAGTATAAAACAACAAATAAATCCCAGCCTGAACACGCTCAGGCTGATAGCCCCAGCCCAAGATTAAAAACAAAGTAGGAATCAGTCTTCTCTCAAAAAAAATATAAAAAGAAAGCAAACTAACTCTTCTAAAGGTACAATACAACATGATCGTAAGAAAAATAACAACAAACAAAAAGAAACCAGGAAAGTAAAACAAACGAAAAACAGACTCTCTGGCTAAAACCATAAGAACACAAATCCACAAACTAAGAAAAATCAATCCATAAGAAATCAAATCACAACCTAATAAATAACCCAAACTACCCCAACAAAAAAAATAAGGAAAAGAAAAAAAATACAAGAAAGAAACAAAAAACAACAAAGAACCAACCAATCACCAAACCCCAGAAAAATAACATAAAGGGATCAAAAAAATTAAAAAACAAAGAAACCTTAACATTGAAGAACACTATAAGACTGAAAATAATCATTACCATGACTACGAACCATAGAAACTAAAATAGATAAACCCAAAGAACCCTCACAAACAGAAAAAACCAAAAAATAAACAACAAAAAACAAACTATAATTAAACCCACATAAATAAAAGTAAATTGAAAAATAAAGAACCAAAACAATAAACTCTAATCTCAACAAAGTAATCAACAAGTGCCTACGACTAGAGCAAAAAACCCAAATACCACAAAAATAAATAATAAAAAAATATAAACACATTGACATTAAACAAGTTTTAATAATTTAATAAAAATATTGGTCTTGTAAACCAAAAATAAGAAAATAACCTTTTAAAACTTCAGAGGAAAGGCAAATACCATTTCATTAATCCCCAAAACTAACATTTTACATAAAATACCCCCTGACATAATAAAAACACTTATATCAATAAGAATATTAACAAGACTAACATTCACACAAATAAAGCACCCCCTTGCCATAGGAATAATACTATTAACACAAACAGTAGTGATATGTATAATCAGAGGAATAATATACAAAAGATTCTGATTCTCATACATCCTATTCATGATCATAGTAGGAGGAATACTGGTCCTATTTATATACATAACAAGCCTTGCATCAAACGAAATATTCTCATTATCAAACAAAATAGTAATTACCATAGCAGCACTAATACCCATCCTTACATACATAATACCATCAACAACCAACAACAAAGAAATAAACGAATACAACAAAATAATAGAAAGCGAAATCACAACAACAACAACAGTTATATACAATCAAATAATAGGAACAATAACAACCCTTCTAGTACTATACATACTACTAACACTAATTGTAGTAGTAAACATCATTAACGTATCAAAAGGACCTCTACGACACACAAGCTAATGAACAAACCCATACGAAGAAAACACCCACTAATCAAAATTGCAAACCACGCCCTAGTAGACCTACCAACCCCATCAACAATTAGCGGATGATGAAACTTTGGATCTCTACTAGGAATCTGCCTAATTATACAAATCTTAACAGGACTATTCCTAGCAATACACTACTGCCCAAACATCGACATAGCATTCAACAGAATCAGCCACATCTGCCGAGACGTAAACTACGGATGACTACTACGAACACTACATGCAAATGGAGCATCACTATTCTTCGTATGCATCTACTTACACACCGGACGAAACCTATACTACGGATCATACAACTTCCTACACACATGATCCGTAGGAGTAGCCATCCTATTCATTACCATAGCAACAGCTTTCCTAGGATATGTACTACCATGAGGACAAATATCATTCTGAGGAGCAACAGTAATTACAAACCTATTATCAGCCATCCCATACATAGGAAAAGAAATTGTACAATGGGTATGAGGAGGATTCGCAGTAGATAGCGCAACACTAACACGATTCTTCGCACTACACTTCTTAATACCATTCGTAATCGCAGCAATAGTAATAATCCACCTACTATTCCTACACCAAACAGGATCCAACAACCCACTAGGACTAAACAAAAACACAGACAAAATCCCATTCCACCCATACTTTACAGTAAAGGACATCCTGGGATTTACAATCACCATCATAATATTAACCATACTAACCCTGAAAGAGCCATACATCCTAAGAGACCCAGACAACTTCATCCCAGCAAATCCAATAGTAACACCAGTACACATTCAACCAGAATGATATTTCCTATTCGCATACGCTATCCTACGATCAATCCCAAACAGGCTAGGAGGAGTTATCGCCCTAGCCATATCAATTGCAATTCTATTCATCATACCAACAAATAAATCAAAATTCCGAGGAGTACAATTTTACCCAATCAACCAAGTACTATTCTGAACAATAACAAATACTGTCATCCTACTAACATGAATTGGAGCCCGACCCGTCGAAGAACCTTACATCCTAACAGGACAAATCCTAACACTAATATACTTCACATTTTACACAGCAAACCCAGCAACCCTAAAACTATGGGACAAAATAACAAACTAAACAGTTAAAAAGCCAAGCAACGCCTGATGTCTTGAAAACATCATGAAAGAAGTTCAAATCTTCTATTAACTTAATAGTACCTAAATTAATACACTATAACAAAGAGAAAACAAAACACCTAACACCAACAAAAAACAAAAGATAATTTAACGAAAGAGGCAAAAAGCTCCTCCAAGCTAAATACATCAACCTATCATAACGAAACCGTGGCAAAGTACCACGCACCCAAACAAACAAAAAAGAAATACAAACAACCCTAATATAAAAAAGAAAAGAATAAAGATCACTACCTAAAAAAATAATACAAAACAGCAGTCTCATAAATAGAATACTAGCATACTCAGCCAAAAAAATTAAAGCAAATCCACCACCACCATACTCAACATTAAACCCAGACACAAGCTCAGACTCCCCTTCAGCAAAGTCAAAGGGAGTACGATTAGTCTCAGCCAAACAAGAAATAAACCACACAAACGATAAAGGAAGAGAAAAAAAAATCAACCACAAATAAACCTGAAAACTATAAAAAAATAAAAGATCATAACTACAAACTAAGATAACAAAAGAAAGCAAAATAAAAGCAAGTCTAACCTCATAAGAAATTGTTTGAGCCAAAGCACGAAGACCCCCCAATAAAGAATAACTAGAATTAGAAGACCACCCAGCAATCATAACGGTATAAACCCCAAGACTAGTACAAGCCAAAAAAAAAAGCAGGCCCAACTCAAAAGAAACAAAACCTCTCAAATAAGGAATCAACAACCAAACCAACAAGGAAAGAAAAAAACCAAAAACAGGAGAAAAATAATAAACTAAATAATTAGAAACCAAAGGAAAATACTGCTCCCTAGAAAACAACTTAATAGCATCTCTAAAAGGTTGAAAAACACCGACAAATCCTACCCTATTAGGACCCTTACGAATATGAATATAACCCAAAACCTTACGCTCCAACAACGTAAGAAAGGCCACACCTACCATAACAAAAACTATCAACAACAAAAAAACAACAACAAGAAAAACCAAATTCAACATTATACTACCTGTAAATAAAAATTTACATTAATAGATTCTAAATCCAATGCACTTATCTGCCAAAATAGTAAAAAATTAATAACATACAATAACACAAAATTATTCCAAATACCCGGTCCTCTCGTACTAAGGCATAAAAACTAATTATAGATAGAAACCAACCTGGCTCACGCCGGTTTGAACTCAGATCATGTAAGATTTTAAAGGTCGAACAGACCCAATCAACTATTCAGCTCCTACACCAAAAATTAACCTTAATCCAACATCGAGGTCGCAAACCCCCCTGCCAATAAGAACTCTCAAGGAAGATAACGCTGTTATCCCTAAGGTAATTTAATCTTATAATCAAAATAAATGGATCAAAATAAATACAAATCAATATACCACAAAAAAGAGGAGTTAAGAACATTCCTCCCATCACCCCAACAAAACAGAAAATTACACAATAATACAAAAACAAACAAGCAAAAATACACAATAACTGTCAAACTCTATAGGGTCTTCTCGTCCCATAAACACATCTAAGAATTTTAACTCAAAAACCAAATTCAATAAAATAATTCAACACCAAAGACAGCACATCTCGTCAAGCCATTCATACCAGATCACAATTAAAGAACTAATGACTATGCTACCTTTGCACGGTCAAAATACCGCGGCCCTTCAATAATACTAACCCATCAGCGGGCAGGCCATACTTCAAAAACTAACAAGAAAAGATGTTTTTGTTAAACAGGCGGACATGAAAAAATTTGCCTAATTCCTTAAAAGAAATTAACATCAAAATAAACAAAACAAAAAATAAATTTACTAATTCCACAATAATTACTACACAAAACAAAATAAAGAAAACATTCCAATATAACCACTAAACTAAAAAAAATAAAAAAATGAACAAACAAAATTTTAACATAATCAAATCGAAAATCACCATAAAATCCACAAAACTAAATCAATAAACAAGTTATAAAAATAAAATAAAGAGCTAATCCCCCTTAATCTTAACACCAAATAAAAAAAAATCAATAAACAATAAATTTTAAATAAAGAGCATGAATTAAATTCATTTCTTGAAAAACCAGAAACCACCAAAAACGAATAACATTTCACTACCAACAGCCAATTATTAATACTAATAAAACAGTAACTAACATAAACCATTAACTCCTTCAAAATCGGGAAATAAAAATAAATAATAAAATTCAATAAACCCTGATACACAAGGTACAACAAACAAAGCCAACTTTTAACAAAACAATTAAATCAACCCCTCACAGTACAAATAAACTATCGCACTAAAAATTAAATCAAAAAACTACAACAACAAATAATGACACTTCAATTAACAATAAGTAATAACACAAATAAACAACAAAAAACAAAATAAAATCAGACCATGCCGAATCGCACAGCATAATAATTCAGCGTAAATGAAAACTCAACTAACAGAAATGATCTGAATCAATCCAGCCGCACCTTCCGGTACAACCACTTTGTTACGACTTATCTCATTAAACAATAAACGAGAGCGACGGGCGATGTGTACATATCTCAGAACCAATTATCACGAAAACAAGCTACAAAACATTACAACCAAATCCAATTTCATGCAAACATTAAAATTAAACAATCCAAAAACAAATAACAATGTAATCCATCATACACTTAGAAAAAGCTGCACCTTGACCTGAAATAAATCAAAATAAAGAAACCAGAAAATTAAATCAACTCTAAAAAGATAATCAATAAACGGCGGTATACAAACCATATTAACCCAAGTAAGGTCCAACGCGGACTATCGATAACGAGACAGATTCCTCTGAATGGAATGAGATACCGCCAAATTCTTTAAGTTTCAAGAACATAACTAATACTACTCAAGCACAAAAAATTAACAATCAAAAATAATAGGGTATCTAATCCTAGTTTACAATAAGAATTTCACAGCCTCCAAACAAATTAATAACAACAACATAAATAAAAATTTCACCTAACAACAAATAAACAAAAAATCAACCACAAATAAACATAAAACTACCGAATTTAAACCAAACACGTTCAAACGCCTCCAAGGTATAACCGCGGCTGCTGGCACAAAATTTAACCGAGACATAAATTGAATTGCTAGATACAAGAATACTTGACCAACCAATAATAACTAATGAAAATAAAAAACCACACAAAATAAATCAAATCCATCAAGAACATTAAACCTAAACTAACCACGCAAAAACTTACATATAGAACAAGCACAAAATGAACGAAAAAGCAAGAATAAAACTTCTCTAGAAATAACACCATAACCACGCAAATGGTACGAAAAACCTAAATAATAA